AGAAAAAGAAATAATAATAACTTGGTCCAGAACATCTACCATTATACCTGCAATGATTGGGCATACCATTGCTATCCATAATGGAAAAGAGCATTTACCTATTTATATAACAGATCGTATGGTAGGCCATAAATTGGGAGAATTTTCACCGACTCTAAACTTCCGGGGGCATGCGAAAACTGATAATAGATCTCGTCGTTAACATTTTTTTGAATTCGTTTATTCTGCAGCAGCAAATGCTAGTCACAATATAGATTTCAACGAACTAAGTCAATGAGTCATAAAGGTATAAAGATATATAAAGATATTTATATAAAAAAAAGATATAGATTAGATAAAAAAGTAGACAAATAAGACGTATCATTTTATATAGAGTAGTGAGGAATTATGGGACAAAAAATAAATCCGCTTGGTTTCAGACTTGGTACAACTCAAAGTCATGATTCTATTTGGTTTGCACAACCAACAAATTATTCAGAGAATCTGAAAGAAGATAAAATAATACGAGATTGTATCAAGAATTATATACAAAAAACGATAAGAATATCCTCTGGTGTCGAGGGAATTGGACGGATAAAGATTAAAAAAAGAATCGATCTGATTCAAGTCATAATCTATATGGGACTTCCAAAATTATTAATAGAGGGTAAGCCTCGAAGAATCGAAGAATTACAGATGAATGTGCAAAAAAAACTGAATTGTGGGAACCGAAAACTCAACATTGCAATTACAAGAATTCCAAATGCTTATAGAGACCCTAATATTCTTGCAGAATTTATAGCCGGACAATTAAAGAATAGAATTTCGTTTCGTAAAGCAATGAAAAAAGCTATTGAATTAGCTGAACAGGCAGGTACAAAAGGAATTCAAGTACAAATTGCGGGACGTATCGACGGAAAAGAAATTGCACGTGTCGAGTGGATCAGAGAGGGTAGGGTTCCTTTACAAACCATTCGAGCTAAAATTGATTATTGTGCCTATACAGTCCGAACTATTTATGGGGTATTAGGGATCAAAGTTTGGATATTTCTAAACAACGAATAAGAAACTTTTCCTTATCTTTAACGTTCCATCTTTCAATAAAACAAAAAATGACGAATTCTTACTACATTCTTATTCCAAAAGAATAAATGACAAATTTTATAAGATTGAATAAAAAATTTTATTAATCATTATATAGTGAAGGAATTGCTATGCTTAGTGTGTGACTCGTTGGTTTTTTTTTAGAGTGGTTCAATTGAAACAAATCGTAGAATTAATTAATAAAGAACTAATCTAATAACCTACTCATCGCTTTACATTATCTGGATATAAAGAACCGGTCAAAATCAAAAATCGAAATAAAGATATATGCGGTCATATAATTATAGCAACTGAAATCAAATATTTCATAAAAAAGAAATAAAAACGAATCTGATTATGAGTTGTAAAGCAATAAGAATATACAGATAAATGAAGGGGTGAAAGAAAGAAAGAAAAAAAGACATCTATGATATAGAATTCTAATATGTAAAGGTCTATGGGTTATCTCATAAAAGGTAGTGTAATAAAGCATCAATATTCAATGGATAAATCTATTCCTAGAATAAACGAATCAAGAGCCGCGAATCAATAAAACTGAGAAGGTTGATTCAACAAATAAAGAATAAAATAAATAAGAAAATCTTATTACAAAGGCTCCATTATAGAATTCAGACCTAACCATAAATCGAAAAGCGATGGGAACGACGGAACCTGTGAATACCCCAGATTATTTGAAAATTAAAAACAAATCTTCATGATTCATTAGGTGGGATGGCGGAAGAAACTAAGAACCAATTCGTTGTTTTTTGAAGAATTGTGGGCTAACCCTACATTATATCGGAGATTAATAATGAAAGAGTAAATATTCGCCCGCGAAAATTTGGATTTTTTTGAATAAAGAAAAGACAAATAGAGGTTCGTTAGAACCTTATACCAAAACAACAATGTTTAGATAGATACGGATAGCAAAAAAGGTCTATAAGAATACATATTTCTTATATATCAAAGCAAGATATACAAATTTCTAATAGATCAATCGATTCTATGAAATGCCAAAAAATTCCGCGATTGTATTTAAACATATGTATCTTATTGTATTGGTATATTATTTTATCGGTTAAATATATATAAATATTTTTGAATCGATTCATTCGTGAGGAGCCGTATGAGGTGAAAATCTCATGTACGGTTCTGTAATAGAGATGGAATTGAGAAAAAACCATCAACTATAACCCTAAAAGAACCAGATTCCGTAAACAGCATCGAGGAAGAATGAAAGGAAGAGCCTATCGAGGTAATACTATTTGCTTCGGAAAATATGCTCTTCAGGCACTTGAGCCCGCTTGGATCACATCTAGACAAATAGAAGCGGGGCGGCGGGCAATGTCGCGAAATGTCCGTCGGGGTGGAAAAATATGGGTACGCATATTTCCAGACAAACCTGTTACAGTAAGACCTACCGAAACGCGTATGGGTTCAGGAAAAGGGTCTCCTGAATATTGGGTAGCTGTCGTTAAACCCGGCAAAATACTTTATGAAATGGGTGGGGTTCCAGAAAATATAGCTCGAAAGGCTATTGAAATAGCAGCATCCAAAATGCCTATACGAACGCAATTCATTCTTTCAGAATAATCATTCGAACGAAAGGGAAGAAGTCTTTCGTATGAAAAAAATTGCAATTGTGGATTTCTTTTTTTTTGAACACAGAATATTTTTTTTACTTCAACTTTTTGACTGAAAGAGAAAAAAAATGATATGATTCAACCTCAAACCTATTTAAATGTAGCCGATAATAGTGGAGCCCGCGAATTGATGTGTATTCGAATCATAGGAGCTAGTAATCGACGGTACGCTTATATCGGTGACATTGTTATTGCTGTAATAAAAAAAGCAGTACCAAATACGCCTGTAGAACGATCACAAGTGATCAGAGCTGTAATTGTACGTACTTGTAAAGAACTCAAACGTAGTAACGGTATAATAATAAAGTATGATGATAATGCTGCGGTTCTAATTGATAAAGAAGGAAATCCAAAAGGAACTCGAATTTTTTGCGCAATAGCCCGAGAATTGAGACAGTTCAATTTCACTAAAATAGTTTCATTAGCACCTGAGGTATTATAATACAAGATCATGAGATGGATATCTTATTTATGAATTGAATCCAATTAATTAATCTATTAGATCTCATATATATATACCTTGTGTATTTGTGTAATGATAAAAATGAAAAGTATATATAGTAAGTATTACTTAAGTATTAGAAATAGTAAGTCATTATTATTATATTATTTAATCTTTTTTAATTACTATTTAAAAAAATAATAAAATAATAGAGAGAAAAAAAAGAAAAAGGAATTAAATATATATTAAATATAATATATATTCAAAATCAAAATTGGAATTCTGAATTCTATTTCTAGAAAAAAAAAATAGAATTCAGAATTCCATATGAGATTATATCTAGTTTATAATAATTCATTAGTTCATTTTCTAATATTCTATCTTTTTTTAGTTTTAGAGTATTTTTAGAGTATTCTATATATAGAAAACATTATCCTATTAGAATAATATTTTCTATATATAGATTCTTATTATATTCTCATATTCAATATTAGAATCAAAAAATAAAAAATAGAAAAAAGGGAGCACGTTGATTATATTGAAAGTAAGGAGCAACAATTATCGTGGGTAAGGATACAATCGCTGATACACTAACCTTGATACGCAATGCTGACATGAATAGAAAAAGAACAGTTCAAATACCACTTAGTAATATCACCGAAAACATTGTGAAAATACTTTTACGAGAGGGTTTTGTTGAAAACGTCAGAAAGCATCGGGAAAGCAACAAATACTTTTTAGTTTTAACTCTACGATATAGAAGAAATAGGAAAGGATCATATAAAACTTTTTTAAATTTAAAACGAATAAGTACACCTGGTCTACGAATCTATTCTAACTATCAAGGAATTCCGAAAATTTTAGGAGGGATGGGGATTGTAATTCTTTCTACTTCGAGAGGTATAATGACAGATCGAGAGGCTCGATTAGAAAGAATCGGCGGAGAAGTTTTATGTTACATATGGTAATTTTTCCGATATCCGAATTCTATGAAAAACTTCTCTCCATTCTTGTGAATGGAGAGAAGTTTTTCATAGAATTCTAATATCACTCCTGATACATTAATGAATGCGTGAAGAGGATTTTACTAGAATAGAAAAAAATGAATGAAGATTTAATTACTGAATCACTTCTCAGCTTATATTCCAGGTTCCTTTATCAAAAAAATAGAATTAAAAAAAGATTCGAGGCTATGTTTCCAACAAAATTCGATGTACTCTTCTTTTATATGTATACGACCGGGAAAGGGAAAAATGGAAGTATAAGTCACTTAATTTAAGTAAACTCTTTTTTCATTTCAACATTTTTTTTAGGAGACACAATTAGAAGTGAAAAATATAAGGAAACCCTATTTTCTTCCAATAAATAGATTCAATATTAAGTTAAGGAATAAGAAATATGAAAATTGGAGCCTCTGTTCGTAAAATTTGTGAAAAATGTAGATTGATCCGCAGGCGAGGACGTATTATAGTAATTTGTTCCAATCCAAAACATAAACAAAGACAAGGATAATATTTTCACAAAAGAAGGGCTTTCTATTTAAAAGAAAGTACCGAATGCACAAATCAAATAAGTTGAATATTTAAATTCAAATAAAAAAATCTTATTAATTATTAATATTCATTAATAATTAATTCAATTAAATATTAATTGAATATCATAAAAATAGAACAATTTAGATTCTATATTCTAATCTATTCTATGTTATAAGTAGTAGAAGAAATATTATTGCTTAATAGTTACAAAATTCTATATTACTAGAATTATAGAATAAATATAGAAAATATAGAATATTAATCCTAGTTAGAATTAGAAAATAGTAAAGAATTTGTTTTTGACAAGAAATGGATATA